TACCTGAGCACTGGGTCCAATGTGAGTAGGATCGCTTAGCCATGCTTCATAATTGGAAAAACGGGCACCGTGGAAGTACATCCCACTCAACCAAAGAAAGATAATGGAGAGTTGACCGAAATGAGCACTAAAGACTTTTCGGGAGATCTCCTCCAAATCACCGGTATGACTATCGAAATCGTGAGCATCAGCATGTAGGTTCCAGATCCAAGTGGTAGTATCGGGACCCTTAGCTATTGTTCTTGAGAAATGCCCGGGTCTGGCCCATTCCTCAAAAGATGTTTTTACAGGATCCCTATCCACAACAATTTTAACTTCTGGTTCCGGGGAACGAATAATCATTAAGTCCTCCTCTTTCCGGACAAGACATACAAAGAGACCCGCCAACTGTCTTTTTATTGAATCTTTGAAAGATAGATATTATGATTAGTCCTTTTCTTTACTATCTACCGTCCTTCTATTTTTTTTTTTAGTTATTCACTGGAGCAATTATATATTGAAATCAATTCGAGGCAAGTGTTCGGATCTATTATGACATAAGGATTAGGTGCCTAACGGACATTGGTTCTTCTGGAAAATTATTTCCCGACGTAACAAAAAAATCTTTTTTTTTTACGTTTTAATTTAAGAAGCTAGTGTATTTTTTTTTAGGGTATAAGCCCCTATCCACATCTACTTTCCTCGAGTGAGCATAATATAGATTTTTTTATGCGATTCCAAATTCCAGATAACTCATTAGAATTATTAATAAGACCGTCCTGATATATTAGGTAAGAATATTTAGATTGCCACCTTTTATGTGCTTTATTACTTCTGTTCCAGAGCCTATCCCTATTATTTATCCTTATGAAATATGATAAAAAATCGAAGGTAGAAGAAAGGGATATAATGAAATTCTTGATTTGATCTTCTTACCTAAATTATTTGATTAATGGATCAACAACCAAACCACCCATTTTATGGAAATGGAGAGTTGTTTTATTCAAATTCAAAGCGCTTCGTAATCTTCAACCAATTCTGTGCTTCAATATAATTTCCCGGAGTAAGCGCTATAGCTTGTTTCCAATACTCAGCAGCTTGATCAAACCAAGCTTCCGCAATTTCCGAATCGCCCTGTAGAATGGCCTGTTCTCCTCGGTCGGAATAGGCAGTTCCTTCCCCTAGAACCGTACTTGAGAGTTTCCTACCTCATACGGCTCAGAAATTGCTATCTTAATTTCCCCTATATTAACTGAATTGATTTCTCAAAAATCAATCCAATTTCTTCTTGGGTTAAGCAGAAGAAGTTAATTACCTAAGTTTCAAACCCTAATTTTGATCAATAATCAGTTTGATCTTTTCTCCCACCTTCAGAAGAATGAAGCATAGATAGACCTATATCCTTCGTTCCAATTTTCTGAAAGGTAACTATCTCGGTTTCGTTTCTTTCATATATGAAATTTCTATAGAATCCTCGAAAAAGACTTTTTCTCATAAGAAAGAAAAAAGAACTTACTATCTTTGGGATCTGATACTACACCGCTGCTTAATCCCTTAGTGGATCGGCTTTATTACATAAGCGGATTCCTAAATTTTGTCCCATATTGTGGTATAATGAAGCAGTTTTTTTTTAGTTGTATCGACCCAGTCGCTCACTAATTGATCTTTACGGTGTTTTCTCTATCAATTTCAGCTTTATCCATAGAATAGTAGTATAGGCTCTACTTTCTTCCTATTTTGATTCTCGTGAAGTGTCTTTCCTTCCTACAGCTGATAGGGTAAAATCGTTGTTTTGACGATCCCTATGTAGAAAGCCCTTTTTTCTAGTATTTACTAGAAAATTTTTTCCTTTCTTTTTTTCTTCTTTCTATAGTGGAGATAGTCGCACGTAATGACAGATCACGGCCATATTATTAAAAGCTTGCGGTAAGAAGGGGTTTCGTTCTAGCGCCCGGAAATAATATTCCAAAGCCTTTGTATGCTCTCCATTGCTTGTGTGTATAAGGCCTATGTTATATAGTATATAACTTCGATCATAGGGATCAATTTCTAGTCGCGTAGCTTCATAATAATTCTGCAAAGCTTCCGCATAATTTCCTTCGGATTGAGCCAACATCCGTTACGGTCGTTCATTCTATTCAATTCAAAAAATCTCCGTTCCAAAACCGTACATGAGGTTTTCATCTCATACGGCTTCTCCCTTCTGTACATAGTACTAAGCGAAAAATCTATAGAATAAAAATAGAATTAGTTCCATCTCATTATGGACCGAAGGGGGCTGGTATTTTTCCAAGAAATCTCTAGCCAACCTTCCCCCAAGAGGTTTTTCTTAACACCAATTAATTCTATTAATGCTAGAGGAAAATGATAGCTCCAAGAATTTCTTTGTTCTCAACGCCTCCTATTTAGAGGAATTAGCCACTTCAACGACCTTTGATGGTTATAAGGGTATCCAAAGTACAAACCTGATGGTTGTTTGTTATCCTAACCATTCTTCCCAACCCTGATACCAATCAGGAAAGGGCTAATTTCTAACAAAGTTTTTCTCTTGTTGATTCCTATTTCGAGGTGTAGTGCTTTTCTCCCCTATGCTGCCTATTGGTACTAGTAAAGTCGGATTGGCCTGTAATACGGAACCTATCCTGTAGGTGTAACCTTTCGCTCAATACTCAAATCTACAATTGAAGCATCTGAGGCCACATCAATCGAGGATACACGACAGAAGGAATTGTTAGTTCACCTCACCTTCCCCAAGCGTGGGTTTCCTTTACTAATTTTGTTCTCTCTATGCGAACCCCGTCTCTTTCTCGTAAGAATGAGATGTAGGTAGGGCTAAAAAAAAAACGAGTCAAATCGCACCATCTCTATAATAAGTAAATGCCCTTTTTTCCCCGGAGGTTGTCGGAATTATTTGCAATAAAATATTGGCTACAATCGAAGAGGTCTTATCAATGAAATTTCCATTTATACGGGATCTAGGCATAATTCCCAACCCATTCTATATAGAATTCTTTTCATTCTATCACAAAATAACATAAAAACAAAACATTCGATTCTTATAAATCGATCCATATGCTCTAAATGGATAAGAGAGGTATGGATTTTCCGCTCAGCTCAAATTGTCCTCTTTTCCTTCTGTTTGGACAAGAAGAGATATGAAATATTTGACTAAGACTAGATTTCATTCCACTTTCCTATTTCTAAACAACAACTTCTCTCATCAGCTATTTCGCGTTTTCAAAGTCATTAATTGCCCCATACCCTTTTTATATTTAGATTGTGTGGCGTAACGTACCTTATGCAAATAGAATTCTAGGGTTCCTTTATTTTCTTATGGAATAAGAAGAATTCTTCCATTCTCTTTTTATTTTGGTTTTCCCAAAAGAAAAACTTTTCGAGGGAGCGGAATTCCTAGTAAAAAAAAAAATACTGGATCCTTCCACTTAGATGAAAAGGAATTTTTCCCATAGAGCCATGGAATCCCCTAGCCGTTGGGGCTGTACTGCAGGAATACGAAAACTCGCTATTCACTCAGTTTATTTTCCATAATAAGATTATGGAGGAGAGATGGCCGAGCGGTTCAAGGCGTAGCATTGGAACTGCTATGTAGACTTTTGTTTACCGAGGGTTCGAATCCCTCTCTTTCCGTTTCTCTTAATTCATCAATGTTAGCGAGCACAATGTATCAAATTAAATAACAACCAGCAATAAAAAAAATTAATAGAAATTCTCTATAGCAAATTACTGTGGTATGTAAAATCGAGGAAATAACAAAAAATAAAAAAGGATCCTAGGGTTAATCTATTTCTGCTAGGTGAACGGGAAAATACGAATTAAGAGCCTTAGGTCAATTTAGTTCGGGGAAAGGGGAAGGGGAAAAAAATTCTATGAACCTTTCCTTTTTTCGTTAAGTTCAAGTCTGGCGAGAGTAATATTCTACAACTAACAACTCATTTACTTTGAGACCGACCCACTTCCTATCTAGAATTTTTTTTACTAGTCCTTTATATTGCAATGTGTCAACCGTCAAATGCTTTGGCAATTTGCCCGGATCGGATGAAGCAATAGAATTTTGAACCAGACGTTTTGATCGTTGGTTATCCTTCGTAGTAATAATATCTCGGGGTTTGCAACGAAAACTTGGTATATCAACTATACGACCATTAACTAAAATATGTCTATGGTTAACTAATTGCCGGGCCCCAGGAATGGTTGAAGCCATACCCAATCGAAAAAGGATATTATCCAAACGCATTTCAAGTAATTGTAGTAAAACCTGACCTGTGGATCTTTTTGCTTTTCCAGCAATATGTACATATCTAAGTAATTGGCGTTCTGTCAGACCATAATGAAAACGCAATTTCTGTTTTTCTTGAAGACGAATACGATATTGCTCTTTTTTCCCAGAATTGAATTTCTTTTTCTGATTACTTCCGGATTTAGGCGTTTTTCTAGTGAGTCCTGGTAAAGCTCCCAGACGGCGTATTTTTTTTAAACGAGGCCCTCGATAACGAGACATGAAGACTCCTTTTTTATTTTAGTGAAATTTCATTTTACACAATAAATTTCATTCTATTTACATTACAGAATACATCGAAATTCAAACTGAATTAAACTAAAGGATAAACAGAGTAAAATCTACTAAAAGTACCACAAAAAATGGAATTTCATCAACATCCGTATTTTTTGTATATATATTATTTATTTTTATGCTTTGTATCTAGCAAAATTGTAAGATAGAACGATATAATAGACCCTCGATTCCCCACTTAATTTAGAGAAAAAGTGAAATTCTTGTTCATGGAACATCGATAGAGAAAAAAGCCGACTATCGGATTTGAACCGATGACCCTCGCATTACAAATGCGATGCTCTAACCTCTGAGCTAAGTGGGCTTACATAACAGAAATAGTGTAACAAATAGAAATATATATGGGGAATCCTTAAAATCTCAGATCTTAATTAGAAATCTTAGTTATTAACTAGTTCGAAATTGGAAGTTCTACTTAGAATTAGTAAAGAATTAGTGAATTAGTAAAGAATTAGTAAAAAAATACTAGAATTTCATAAAGATAAAGTTAGCTTGATATGCTTAACTAAATGATATTCTGTAAATAGGATTCTAGAATTTATATGATATTCTTAAATAGGATTCTAGAATTTATTGAACTTTCTTTTTATTTCTCTAATTCGCAATTTAATATGGCTCGGACGAATAATCTAATGCATATAAAAGAAGAATATATATGAATAATATAATAAAGAGAAAATGCCAATCTCTTGGCATTTTCATTCGATCATTATATACTTGAGATGTTTTTTTTTTATTTGTTAATAATTTAAGGATAAATAGTTCACTAAGGAGAAGATAGAATCATAGCAAATGAAATTTATAATTCAGATTAGAAAAAAAAAAGAATGAATATCAAGCGTTATAGTATGATTTTGAATACTCTAAAAAAGGAGGGAGGGAGGCGGGAGAGATAAAAACTTTTGGATATATTCATTCCAATTGAATTGCAAATATATCAACGATAGAATCAATTCAATTCTGAATTGCAATAAGCGAGCGGGGTCTCTCAAATAGAGATGAGCTGCTAGACTACGTCGAATAATGAATTTAATGATTCAAAAAAACTAAGAGATGGATAAAATTATACAAGGAATCCTGGTTTCAAAGAAAAGGAAAATGGGGATATGGCGAAATCGGTAGACGCTACGGACTTGATTGTATTGAGCCTTGGTATGGAAACCTGCTAAGTGATAACTTCCAAATTCAGAGAAACCCTGGAATGAAAAATGGGCAATCCTGAGCCAAATCCCTTTTTGAAAAACAAGTGGTTCTCAAACTAGAACCCAAAGGAAAAGGATAGGTGCAGAGACTCAATGGAAGATGTTCTAACGAATCGAAGTAATTACGTTGTGTTGGTAAGTGAACTCCCTCGAAATACTAGAAAGAGGGGCTTTATACATTTAATACACACGTATAGATACTGACATAGCAAACGATTAATCACGGAACCCCTTAATATAGGTTCTTTATTTTATATTTTTTTTTCTAGAATGAAATTAGGAATGATTATGAAATAGAAAATTCTGAATTTTTTTAGAATTATTGTGAATCCATTCCAATCGAATATTGAGTAATCAAATCCTTCAATTCATTGTTTTGAGATCAAAAGTGGATTAATCGAACGAGGATAAAGAGAGAGTCCCATTCTACATGTCAATACTGACAACAATGAAATTTCTAGTAAAAGGAAAATCCGTCGACTTTATAAGTCGTGAGGGTTCAAGTCCCTCTATCCCCACCCAAACCCTCTTTTATTCCCTAACCATATTATTCCCTAACCATAGTAGTTATCCTTTTTTTTCTTTTATCAATGGGTTTAAGATTCATTAGCTTTCTCATTCGACTCTTTCTTTCACAAAGGAGTGCGACGAGAACTCAATGAATCTTATGCTATTCATTAAATAGAATATTTCTTTTTTATTTGATAGGACTACCCCCCCGCCCCATTCCAAATTTGGAATGGAATACTTTATTGATTTTTTAGTCCCTTTAATTGACATAGATGCAAATACTCTACTAGGATGATGCACAAGAAAGGGTCAGGATAGCTCAGTTGGTAGAGCAGAGGACTGAAAATCCTCGTGTCACCAGTTCAATTCTGGTTCCTGGCACAGAAAAAAAACGATCTACCGAATAGATATTGATACAAATATCTTTAGATGGATTGAGGTACATATTCATTAATAATCTAGCATAGTATAGAGTAAGTAGATAAATCTATAAACACTTCTTTTTAGAAAAGGGTTACAATTTCTGGTTCTTTTCTTTATGCTATAGAAAAAGGGGAGATTAGATTAGGTGCCCTTTTCCTCATTTTTGCATTTCTTATTAATTTTGTATGCCGCTATTCTGAAGAATTTTTTTTATTCTTGCTTATCCTACTTTCCTAGTTGTTCTAAGTTCTAAGTAATCCGCGCGGTACAAAGTTCGTGGTAGGAACTTCTTTAAGTCATTGTATTTTTCTGTTCATACGAAGGAAACGAATATGTGATTTTCAAAATTGGAAAATCGAAATGAAGCCCTTTTTGTTCAGTCTATCTGTATCTTTTTGTATAATATAATAGGAATTAATTAGAATATAATAAGTATTTCGTTTCGTCTAGGAACAGAACCTAAAAATATTCCTTGACTTGAATAAAATCTGGAGTTGTATAAGTGAACATGAATTTATTATCATTCAATGAGCATCTTGTATTTCATAGAAATTGGGGGTTATATAGTCCTTACGTAAGGGCCAGCCTATCCAACTTTCAGGCATTAAGATACGTTTAAGACGTGGATGATTATCATAAGAAATTCCCACCATATCATAAGATTCGCGTTCTTGAAAATCGGCACTTCTCCAAACCCAGAAGACAGATGGGATTCTAGGATTATCTTTTTGGGCAAAGACTTTTATGCATACTTCTTCTGGGTTATCTATACCATACTGTATTCTCGTAAGATGATACACGCTAGCTAAAGATCCACCAGGTGCTACGTCATAAGCACATTGGGAACGTAAATAATTGTAACCATATACATATAAAATGACAGCAATGGAATCCCAATCCCCCGCTTTTATTTGTAAAGTCTCTATTCCCCGGTGATCGAAGCCCAAAGATCTATGAACCACCTCATGTTTGACTAGCCAATTAGATAACCAACCCTGCTGCATTGTCTTGATCTCTCCCCCTTTGTATAAATATTTCATATTTCAAATGCCAGTTTGAAAGATTGCACTGCTCTTTCTTTTTCTGCACAAAAGAACCCCTCCTAATTCACTAATTTGTAGGAAGATATTGGACTTTTGGATTTGAAAAAAGTTTCAGAAGATATATCTAAAGTAGATGGTGATTGATAGAGCAATTCTTGTTCGTAAGTTCCAGTGTGAGTACTGCGCCGAACATAAAGCTTGTGACGGGTAGTAAAAGATCGATTTTTCTTTTTACTTTTACATAGAGTTCGATCCTCAACTATTTCTCGCGATATCTTCTTACGAAGTTTTGTTAGGGCATCTATAACAGCCTCTGGTTTAGGCGGGCAACCCGGCAGGTAGACATCCACAGGAATTAACTTATCAACTCCTCGAACAGTACTATAGGAATCCGTACTGAACATTCCCCCTGTAATAGTACAGGCTCCCATAGCAATGACGTATTTCGGTTCAGGCATTTGCTCATATAATCGCACTAAAGATGGAGCCATTTTCATTGTTACCGTACCAGCTGTTAAAATGAGGTCTGCTTGCCTAGGACTTGATCTTGGTACCAATCCATAACGATCAAAGTCGAATCGTGAGCCTATTAATGAAGCAAATTCAATGAAACAACAACTGGTACCATATAGAAGGGGCCATAAACTGGAGAGTCTTGACCAATTTGAAAGATCGTTTGGTGTAGTTGAAATAACGGAATTGGAACTTGTTTGGTCGAGTAACGGAAACTCAACCAAACCCATAATTGTCTCAATGGAATCTTTTCCTTCTTTTTTTTTTTTTTTGTCTGAATATTCAGTTAAGACCATTCCAAGGCTCCTTTTCGCCATGCATAAACTAAACCAACAACTAGGATAAGCACAAAAATGAAAGCTTCGATAAAAACGGATACACCCAATACGTCGAAACTCATTGCCCAAGGATAGAGAAAGACCGTTTCCACATCAAAAACAACAAAAACTAGCGCAAACATGTAATAGCGTATTCGGAATTGTAACCAAGCCCCCCCCATGGGTTCTATACCCGATTCATAACTAGAAAGCTTCTCTGGTCCTTCATTAATAGGGGCTAAAAGTCCTGAAATCCAAAATACCAAAATAGGAATAAGGCTTGCTATTATTAGAAATGTCCAAAAAATATCATATTCGTGAAGCAGAAACATAAATGTACTCCCATTAATGTGGAATAGGCAGAACTGAATTAGTCAATTCAAGTTGACATGACATTATCAATTTATCCAGAACTTCTCTCTTTTCCTCGGTGAAACAAGAATCTATTTTGCTCAAACCAAAGGCAAAAAGCAGCTTACTTTAGCCTGTGTTTCTTTTGTAACATGTCTCTCCTTAAGGATTAATCCAATGGAATCCCCACTCCTTTTTTTTTTTTGATTTATCATCTATTTAGACTAGAAAAAAGAATTGCTCTACCCTTTATTTAATGATAGTCAGAGACTATTAAATAAAAAAGAAAATACTTACTACTAATTAGATTAGAACCTAATTAAAATGGGATAACTAATGTATGCATCCTAATGAGGAGTAATACTAAAAAAAAAAGAACTCTATTTCAGAATTCTGAAATAGAATATCCAGTTTTATTATTTACTCTTTCTTTTTTTTCTTTCGATTTTTTTATTTTATTTAAAGTGGAATGGATCGATTTAGATAATGTATATTTAGATAATGTATATATAGTAATATACTTCAAACAAAATAGGAATTCGCAAAATGGAGAAAATCGTTGCAGTCATTATAGGAAAGTATAGGGACTTAGAGCATATCCTATTTGAAGGAGGATGGAAGTCAAATCAGTTAAGGGATCCTTTCTTCTATTTCTATTGATTTGATCTAAATTCTTTTTTATTTTCCTGTCTCTATGATTTTCCATGAATGGAGCCTATGGTAATGCTTTTATCTCTATTCTATGGCGCAATCGATCGTCGAGTCTATAAACAAGTACTGTACTAATAAGGAAAAAAACTATACTAAAGTAAACATAAGATATCCATCCTAAAATGAAAAAAAAAGACGTATATATTAGGGCTATACGGATTCGAACCGTAGACCTTCTCGGTAAAACAGATCAAACGGATTGTTATCGAAATGATTCGAACTGTTTCAAAGACCCAACATGCATTTTTATTTTTCTGCATTGGGCTCTTTCATCAACTGATGTAAAGATCAGTTAATCCGCCATAGTTTTTCTTTAGGGAAAGATAATAAGATGGCTCCCTGTGCTCTGATTGATTATTTTTCTTATGATCTATCAAGGAGCAATACCAAAGTGTTTCAAAGGAGGATTACCTTGACTTAGGTCTGCCTCCGGCCTAAATTAAATCAACCTAAGTGAAATGGAGTCTCTATCGTTCCGCTGCAAGAGTTTACTATGAGACTTCATACACCTTAAAGTTCATAGAACGAAAAGAAGTTTTTTGGAGGCCCCTATCCTCATTACGCCTAGCATTGAGTGGGCTGGATATTTACCTTATCAACTAGCAAATCAATAGGGGTTCTATTTGATTAAGTACCTGAATTGGCACCTGAATCGGACTGAACCGACTGTTTGTCAGGCTACTGTTCTCCTATTCTTTCGAATCCATGAAGTAAGACATTGATTTTGCAATTAAGTTCAATTATGTTCATTGCATAATAAGTTCCCTTGAAAAGCATTGGCGCACGTGTAAGCGAGTTGCTCTACCGAACTGAGCTATAGCCCTTGTCAGAGATATCTTAACATATAGATAATTTCTTGTCAAGATGAATATTCTCTAATGCCAGAGGATATTCCTCTGATCCGTTTACTATAATAACATAGTAAACATACCAATAACATAACATAAATATACCAATAACAGAGGAGTATTGCTTATAAAAAGGATTCGATCTATAATCGATCGAAGTAATGGGGCTTCTTTTGTGGTGATAAATTGCCTACTTAACTCAGTGGTTAGAGTATTGCTTTCATACGGCGGGAGTCATTGGTTCAAATCCAATAGTAGGTAGGTAGGTAGAAAAATTACTAGATAGCATTGGACTTACTTCGCTTCGCTATCTAATAACTTTTTCTACCCTTCTTTCCTTTTTCTTTGTATCAACGAAACCTTTGGATTGTCTTCAATTGGATGGGGGAATCCAATTGACAGCCTCGACTCGTATCCTAGCTCGTCTGAGAGCTAGCTTCGCTTCAACCAATTCTTTCGTACCCTCAGCTCTACTCAAGTTAGCTTCGGCTATTTCAAGTGCCTGTTGAGCTTCTTCTGGATCAATGTCACTACCGAGTTCTGCATCATTTCCTAAAATGATGATCTCATTATTAACTATTCGCGCAAAACCACTCCACAGAACCGCCGTTAACCATTGGTCGTCGAGGAGGCGTATTCTCAAAGGACCCATATCTACAGCTGTGTTAATGGGGGCGTGGTTTGGTAATACACCAATTTGGCCACTATTAGTAGATAAAATGATTTCTTTCACTTCACAATCCCAAATAATTCGTTTAGGAGTCAGTACATAAAGATTTAATTTCATTTCTTCAATTTGCTCTCCTCTTCTAAGTTTATAGCTTTCGTGCTAGCTTCATCGATGTTCCCCACCAAATAAAAAGCCTGTTCGGGTAGGCCGTCTAATTCTCCAGAAAGGATTAGTTGAAATCCCCTAATTGTTTCTGCAAGACCAACATACTTTCCTGGGGAACCGGTAAAAACTTCTGCCACAAAGAACGGTTGTGATAAGAACCGCTCGATTTTTCGTGCTCTTGCTACAGTTAAACGATCCTCCTCCGATAATTCGTCCAACCCAAGAATTGCGATAATGTCCTGAAGTTCTTTGTAACGTTGTAAAGTTTCCTTAACTCTTTGCGCAGTTTCATAATGTTCGTTGCCAACGATCCGAGGCTGTAACATAGTGGAGGTTGAATCTAAAGGATCTACTGCGGGATAAATGCCCTTGGAAGCCAATCCTCTGGAAAGTACGGTAGTAGCGTCCAAATGTGCAAATGTTGTGGCAGGGGCAGGGTCGGTCAAATCGTCCGCAGGTACATAAACTGCTTGGATCGAAGTTATAGATCCCTTTTTGGTAGAAGCAATTCTTTCTTGCAAAGAGCCCATTTCTGTACTAAGGGTAGGTTGATAACCCACTGCGGAGGGCATTCGTCCTAATAAGGCGGATACTTCCGATCCTGCTTGAACAAAACGAAAGATATTATCGATGAATAAAAGCACGTCTTGCTTATTAACATCTCGGAAATATTCTGCCATAGTTAGGGCTGTTAAACCAACTCTCATACGAGCTCCCGGTGGTTCATTCATTTGGCCATAGACTAGAGCTACTTTTGATTCCTCAATATTTTTTTCATTAATTACTCCGGATTCCTTCATTTCCATATAAAGATCATTTCCTTCACGAGTCCGTTCCCCTACTCCGCCAAATACGGATACGCCTCCATGAGCTTTAGCAATGTTATTGATTAATTCCATGATGAGTACTGTTTTACCTACTCCTGCTCCCCCAAATAGTCCGATTTTTCCTCCACGTCGATAAGGAGCTAAAAGATCGACCACCTTAATACCTGTTTCAAAGATAGATAATTTCGTATCTAATTCGATAAAGGCAGGCGCAGATCTATGAATAGGGAATGTTGCACTAGTATCTACAGGGCCCAAATTGTCAATAGGCTCCCCCAGAACGTTAAAAATTCGTCCGAGAGTAGCTCCACCGACTGGAACACTGAGAGGAGCTCCCGTGTCAATCACTTCCATTCCTCTCATCAACCCGTCTGTAGCACTCATAGCTACAGCTCTAACTCGATTATTTCCTAATAATTGTTGTACCTCACAAGTCACATTAATTTGCTTATCGGCAGTGTCTCGACTCTTTACTATCAAAGCGTTATAAATATAAGGCAACTTGCCCGGGGGAAAAGTGATATCTAGCACGGGTCCAATAATTTGATCAATACGCCCTGCGCTTTTTTCTTCAATTGTGGAAACCCCGGGACGCGAAGTAGTAGGATTGCTTCTCATAATTATCACATAATTATCAAAAAAAGGAATTTGTCGAAATTTTTCTTTTTTTCTTGTTGAATAATGCCAAATCAAATCAAAAAAAATATCCAAAAATCCAAAACTAAAAAGGAAATGAATTAGTTAATTCACTAAAAAAGAAAAGGGACTAGCACTTGATTTCGTTGCCCAAGCGAATCCCATTCAATCGTTTACTTATGGAATGAGTCCGTTGGAAAGTTCAATCAATCTTTTTTCATATAAATTTTGCCTTTTGTGAAGGATCTGTGCCTACTCTACCTTCCTATCTAAGACTTGATATACAAAATATATACTACTGTGAAGCATAGATTGCTGTCAACAAAGAATTTTCTTAGTATTTAGGTATTTAGATTCAAAATATCAAAGGGGCCTATTAAGAACTTTTTAAATTTGAAAATAAGGATTAGGGATTGGTTTGGGTTGCGCTATATCTATCAAAGAGTATACAATAATGATGGATTTGGTGAATCAAATCCATGGTTTAATAACGAATCTTGTTAACTTACCATAACAACAACTCAATTCCTATCGAATTCTTTTCCTATCGAATTCCTATTCCTTCCTATCGAATTCCTATTCCTATTCCTATTCCTATTCCCATCAAAATAGTAGAATTCCTATAGAATAGAACGTACACATGGTGTACGCATTATATATGAATGAAACATATTCATTAACTTAAGCATACTCCTTTTTTTATTTAATGAATTGATTGAATATCTTTTTTTTTTTTTTAGATTTTTGCAAAGGTTTCATTTACGCCTAATCCATATCGAGTAGACCCTGTCGTTGTGAGAATTCTTAATTCATGAGTTGTAGGGAGGGACTTATGTCACCACAAACAGAAACTAAAGCAAGTGTTGGATTTAAAGCTGGTGTTAAGGATTATAAATTGACTTACTACACCCCGGAGTACGAAACCAAGGATACTGATATCTTGGCAGCATTCCGAGTAACTCCTCAGCCCGGGGTTCCGCCTGAAGAAGCAGGGGCTGCAGTAGCTGCGGAATCTTCTACTGGTACATGGACAACTGTTTGGACTGATGGACTTACTAGTCTTGATCGTTACAAAGGACGATGCTATCACATCGAGCCCGTTCCTGGGGAGGCAGATCAATATATCTGTTATATAGCTTATCCATTAGACCTATTTGAAGAGGGTTCTGTTACTAACATGTTTACTTCCATTGTGGGTAACGTGTTTGGTTTCAAAGCCCTACGCGCTCTACGTTTGGAGGATCTACGAATTCCCCCTAGTTATTCAAAAACTTTCCAAGGTCCGCCTCACGGTATCCAAGTTGAAAGGGATAAGTTGAACAAGTATGGTCGTCCTTTATTGGGATGTACTATTAAACCAAAATTGGGATTATCCGCAAAAAATTACGGTAGAGCGTGTTATGAGTGTCTACGCGGTGGACTTGATTTTACCAAAGATGATGAAAACGTAAACTCACAACCATTTATGCGCTGGAGAGACCGTTTTGTCTTTTGTGCTGAAGCAATTTATAAAGCACAAGCAGAAACTGGTGAAATCAAGGGGCATTACTTGAATGCGACTGCAGCTACATGCGAAGAAATGATTAAGAGAGCTGTATTTGCAAGGGAATTAGGGGTTCCTATTGTAATGCATGACTATTTAACTGGAGGATTCACCGCAAATACTAGTTTGTCTCATTATTGCCGCGACAACGGCCTACTTCTTCACATTCACCGAGCAATGCATGCAGTTATTGATAGACAGAAAAATCATGGTATACATTTCCGTGTATTAGCTAAAGCGTTGCGTATGTCGGGGGGAGATCATATCCACTCCGGTACAGTAGTAGGTAAGTTAGAAGGGGAACGCGAAATAACTTTAGGTTTTGTTGATTTATTGCGCGATGATTTTATTGAAAAAGATCGTTCTCGCGGTATCTTTTTCACTCAGGACTGGGTATCCATGCCAGGTGTTATACCGGTGGCTTCAGGGGGTATTCATGTTTGGCATATGCCAGCTCTGACCGAAATCTTTGGAGACGATTCTGTATTACAATTTGGTGGAGGAACTTTAGGACATCCTTGGGGAAATGCACCTGGTGCAGCAGCTAATCGTGTGGCTTTAGAAGCCTGTGTACAAGCCCGTAACGAAGGGCGCGATCTTGCTCGTGAAGGTAATGAAATTATCAAAGCAGCTTGCAAATGGAGTCCTGAACTAGCCGCAGCTTGTGAAGTATGGAAGGAGATCAAATTTGAGTTCGAAGCGATGGATACCCTATAGAAAGAGAAAAAATCAGTTACGAAATGCAGTAATTCTTCTTTATTTTTCTAATTGATTGCAATTAAATTCGGCTCAATCTTTTTTAAAAAGATTGAGCCGAATTTAATCATGATACGATCATGAGATAAATAACTTGACAAATCGAGATTCTTCTATTCTATATATCTAGAATATAGAAAGGTATAATACAATAAACAAATAGAAATCCAAATATAGTATTATCATACGATAATGGAATCAAATACGCAGTATTTACAGAAAAGAGTCTTCGTTTATTGGGAAAGAATCAATATACTTCTAATGTCGAATCGGGATTCACTAAGACAGAAATAAAGCATTGGGTCGAACTCTTCTTTGGTGTTAAGGTAGTAGCTGTGAATAGCCATCGACTACCCGGAAAGGGTAGAAGAATGGGACCTATTCTGGGACATACAATGCATTACAGACGTATGATCATTACCCTTCAACCGGGTATTCTATTCCACTTCTACTTTTTAGATTAAAGTGAAATTAAAGTGTATTCTAAAAGAGGTATTTCTTTTATTTTCACAATAGTTTTCTTTTGAATCCAATTTCAAGTTCGATTAGAAGGATAGAAAGGTGATGAGAATGGGAAAAGAAAAATCAAATATTTTAAATTAGTTCCCCTTTTTTGCAATTTTCTTATTATCTATTCCATTCATTTTTTTTTATAGATAAAGATTTTGTAAACTAAAAAATACAATAGTCAATATTCCTTATAATAGATATACTTAATTATATCATAAGAATCTTAAGATATATTTCGAATAGATAGAAATAGTAAATTTGAATTGAGACACATATTCTATGACAGATTTTTACTTACCCTCTATTTTCGTGCCTTTAGTAGGCTTAGTATTTCCAGCAATTGCAATGGCTTCCTTATTTCTTTATGTGCAGAAAAATAAGATTGTCTAGAAACGACGGGGCCCAATTTTCTTAATGTATTTCCAGGATCATAATACAGATATTTTTTTGTGTAAATAATATAATGGGGTATGTAGCTCTTTCTACACACAAATGAAAAACGTCTATGGATGCAGATATAGGCTACGAGCATAAATGCATGCATATGCGTAGCCGAGTATAGCGAGTTTTTTTTAAGTGAATCCACGAATTCTTTTTGAATAGAAAGTCAATGTATCTAACCAATTATTTCACAGGAGTACTAGCTGCTGAAGGTTATTTCAGAATCAAAAAAAGTAAAAATCATTTAGCTTATTCTCTCAATTTCAATTGACCGCTACTGGATTTAATTTAGTATATCTAATATGAATTGGCGATCAGAACACATATGGATAGAACTTCTAAAAGGTTCTCGAAAAAGAGGTAATTTTTTCTGGGCCTGTATTCTTTTTCTAGGTTCATTAGGATTCTTAGCGGTTGGGGCTTCTAGTTATCTTGGTAAGAATATGATATCCGTACTTCCATCTCAACAAATTCTTTTTTTTCCACAGGGGGTCGTCATGTCTTTCTACGGAATCGCGGGCCTATTCATTAGCTTCTATTTGTGGTGCACTATTTTGTGGAATGTAGGCAGTGGTTATGACCGATTTGATAGAAAAGAGGGAATAGTGTGCATTTTTCGTTGGGGATTCCCTGGAATAAAACGTCGCATCTTCCTTCGATTCCTTGTGCGGGATATCCAATCAATTAGGATTCAGGTTAAAGAGGGTCTTTATCCTCGTCGTATCCTTTATATGGAAATCCGGGGCCAGGGGGTCATTCCCTTGACTCGTACTGATGAGAAGTTTTTTACTCCACGAGAAATTGAACAAAAAGCTGCCGAATTGGCCTATTTCTTGCGCGTACCAATTGAAGTATTTTGAGTACTAATTGGAATTTTTTGCAATTGTAAGGGATTTTCGAGTATTTATCTAAAGGAAGGAACAAACGAGAATAAGAGAAAATTGCTTCTAATTTGTTTTATCCAAGTGAGATATATGGCATAATATTCTTCTATTTTTATATGAAAGAAAGGCCTTTTTTTTATTTCTCTATTCCACTCCATTTAGATCTAAGAAAGAACCCAATACAATGAAATTCCACTAGTATACAAAAAGAGAAATAAGGTCTCAAACCTTGTTATAGAATTTATGTTTCAAAGAAAAGAAATATCATATATATTCAGCGAATGAAATAGAGTCGGCGAATGAAGCGGATTCATTAACAACTCAATTTACAGATCAAAAATGAAAAAAAAGAAAGCATTGTCTTCTTTCCTATATCTTGTATTTATCGTACTTTTGCCCTGGGGAATCTCTTTCTCTTTTAACAAATGTCTGGAACTTTGGATTAAGAATTGGTGGAATACCAGGCAATCCGAAACTTTCTTAACTGATATTCAAGAGAAAAGGATTCTAGAAGGATTCATAGAATTAGAAGAACTTTTTCTCTTGGACGAAATGATAAAAGATAAACCGAAGACACATGTACAAAAACCTCCTATAGGAATACACAAGGAAATAATACAATTGGCCAAAATAGATAATGAGGATCATCTCCATAGCATTTTGCATTTCTCAACAAATATAATCTGTTTGGCTATTCTAAGTGGTTCTTTTTTTCTGGGTAAAGAAGAACTTGTCATTTTGAATTCTTGGGTTCAGGAATTTTTCTATAACTTAAATGACTCAATAAAAGCTTTTTTTATTCTTTTAGTTACTGATTTTTTTGTTGGATTTCACTCCACCCGCGGTTGGGAACTACTAATTCGTTGGGTCTACAACAATTTTGGATGGGCTCCTAACGAGCTAATTTTCACTATTTTTGTTTGTAGTTTTCCTGTTATTCTAGACACGTGTTTGAAATTTTGGGTCTTTTTTTGTTTAAACCGTCTATCTCCTTCACTTGTAGTCATTTATCATTCGATTAGTGAAGCATAAACTCACTCATTTGATTTCCTAATATTTTTCCTAATATTAATCAAATTAGCATATTTCTTCCTTTAGAAAGAAAACCTTTTCCTTTTTTGCAAAATTCTTTCTATTTCTACCTGCTCAAGGTATTCATCATTCCAGTACAACTGTTGCAGTAGAATGACAACAGACTCGTGTATAGGGAACTAGATTAGCTTAGCTACCTATCTAATTTATTGTAGAAATTCCGGGATCCGCGATTGGACATGGAAAATAGAAATACTTTTTCTTGGTTAAAGGAACAGATGATTCGATCGATTTCCGTATCGATCATGATATACGTAATAACCCGCACATCTATTTCAAATGCATATCCCATTTTTGCGCAGCAGGGTTATGAAAACCCACGGGAAGCAACTGGACGAATTGTATGTGCCAATTGCCATTTAGCTAATAAGCCCGTGGATATCGAGGTTCCCCAAGCAGTGCTTCCTGATACTGTATTTGAAGCAGTTCTTCGAATCCCTTATGATATGCAGCTGAAACAAGTTCTTGCTAATGGTAAAAAGGGAGGGTTGAATGTGGGTGCTGTTCTTATTTTGCCCGAGGGATTCGAATTAGCGCCGCCCGACCGTATTTCTCCTGAGTTGAAAGAAAAGATAGGAAATCTCTCTTTTCAGAGTTATCGTCCCAATAAAAAAAATATTCTTGTGATAGGCCCTGTTCCCGGTAAGAAATATAGTGAAATTGTCTTTCCTATTCTTTCCCCCGATCCCGCTACGAAAAAAGACGTTCATTTCTTAAAATATCCCATATATGTAGGGGGAAACCGAGGAAGGGGACAGATCTATCCTGATGGTAGCAAGAGTAACAATACGGTCTATAATGCTACGTCAACAGGTATAGTAAAAAAAATACTACGTAAGGAAAAGGGGGGATATGAAATATCCATAGTCGATGCGTCGGATGGACGCCAAGTGATTGATATTATACCTCCCGGGCCAGAACTTCTAGTTTCAGAGGGGGAATCGATCAAGCTTGATCAACCATTAACAAGCAATCCTAATGTCGGAGGGTTTGGTCAGGGGGATGCAGAAATAGTGCTTCAGGATCCATTGCGCGTCCAAGGCCTTTTGTTCTTCTTCGCATCTGTTATTTTGGCACAAGTTTTTTTGGTTCTCAAAAAGAAACAGTTTGAAAAGGTTCAATTGTACGAAATGAATTTCTAGATCCTGGGATTTCTTACCATCAAGTTAGAAAAAAGCCTCGATTTCCGTAATTCCTTATTTCTATCTCATGCAAAAAAAGAGGATCAAAGGCGGAGGCGAGAACAATAAAAGGAACAAGTCCTTTTAGGAGGAATTGCGGGTCTTCTTAATCCTCTATTGGGCACAAGAAAAAGGCTTTTTTGCCTTTTTCTTGTGTCGATTCTTCTTTTCTTGTATCGAAGTAAGAATCATTTTTCTTCTTATTTGTTTTGTCAAAGATTACTAGTTATTCTTTATTCGGGTCTATCTTTTGGACTTCCTTTGCTTAGGTTCGGGCGCGGTAGTGGACAAACAGAGGGAAAGTAAAGTATGGCGGGGGACAAATTTCTTGTGAGCAAATAGAATTGCTTTACTTTTTCAATTAAGTTCAACTTCAAATTTACAGAAATTGGGTAAATAAAATGTATACCTTCCCATTTTAGGGTGGTTTAGGCTAGTTGAGTAGTTTTGATTAAGGTTTTATTAGTTTATTACTCTAAACTAAATCAAAGATTTGCAGGATACTTCCTTCATGGAATAAAATACTGGGTCCTCTCCGCTCTTTCTTGTTGCTTTATAAGAGTGAATCCATTTTATGGGTGAAAGGCGGGGGCTTTAAATGGCCCGATGGATTGCTTCACTAACATCATTAACAAACAAAAGAATAAATAGAGGGATTCTAACCATCAGAGCAAAGGTTTTCTCTTTGTTATTTTTACAAATAGAAATAGGTAACCAATTTCTAGATTATGGAATAAAATCGCGTTATAAGAATAAGAATTCCGCGGGCCCTTTCCGCTCTAATCAGATAAAGGGGGGTAAGGACCC